ATAAATGCTCAATACCCAAGTAGGCTTACAAAATTGATCATGATCAAATGCTTTATGGGTCGTCTCAGATCTTGCAATTGGCCTTTATCCCCTAAATATCGAGACTGTTTCCATACAAAGCAAAGGATTTACTTGTTACTAATATAGTCTAGCCTCTGTTCTTCTTTAGATCCCTTGTTTCACTCCGATAGTATCATAAATCGAGTCAATGCAGAGGAAATGAATACATTTCTATACTATTTAGTAAGTGAAATATATAAAACATAATCCGGATTATGTCAATCACTTATTCTACTGGATCTTACGGAGCCTGTTCATATCATACACGACATGATCGGGTCTGATCATAGAAAAGATTCTCTTCAAACGAACCGGCCTATCTTCTGTATGGGGCTTACGCGGTGGTTGGAACAAAGACACATTTTTTTGTTGTGAATTCAAATGCGGCAGATAGATAAGGACATATATCTGCAAGGCCCGATCAATAGTTCAAGTCACACACTCCCATAATCCATTTTATCTTCGGAAAATTCACTTCAACTATGAGTGTCAAAAAAATAATACATTTTTGTAGAGTTGAAGAGAAATATCCCAATACATGTCTTATTTTTTTTTTTCAATAATCCATATTTGTAGCAATGAAATACTAGTGTTCCTACCCCAAGTGATAGATGATTGATTACAAGATGGTATATATTCTTTATAAAGGACCAGAAATACCTTGCTTACGTATCATTGGGAAGTGCATTAACATAAATACGGCGGTAAGAAGAGGTAATACAAAAGTGTGTAAACTATAAAAACGAGTCAAAGTGGATTGTCCTACACTAGCACTTCCGCGTAATAACTCTACCAGAGGCGAGCCTATTACAGGAATAGCGTCTGGTACGCCTGTTACAATTTTTACTGCCCAATAACCAATTTGGTCCCGAGGTAAGGAATAACCAGTTACACCAAAAGATGCGGTCAATACACCCAAAACCACACCTGTAACCCAAGTCAATTCACGAGGTTTTTTAAAGCCGCCGGTGAGATACACGCGAAATACGTGCAGGATCATCATTAGGACCATCATACTTGCCGACCATCGATGAACTGATCGGATTAACCAACCAAAATTAGCTTCAGTCATTATATATTGAACAGAAGCAAAGGCCTCCGTAACGGTCGGACGATAATAAAAAGTCATAGCAAACCCGGTAGCTACTTGTACTAAAAAACAAGTAAGCGTAATTCCCCCTAGACAATAAAATATGTTGACGTGAGGAGGAACATATTTACTAGTTATATCATCGGCAATTGCCTGAATCTCAAGACGTTCTTCGAACCAATCATAGATTTTATTGAGATAGGTAAATCAAGGGGACCCCCCCGGAGAACCGTATATGAAAATTTCATCTCGTACGGCTCAAACAGAAACACCCCAATACTAGTTCTAACGGATGTGTGTAATATAAAGTTTGAAATTTATTAATTCTATGATTTATGATTCAATTTTTTTTTGAAGATACTAAAGAATAAAAATCCGAAAGCTCTTCTTTGTGGTTATAATGCCAAAAAATCAAGTCGGCTCATTCGTCTATATATTGATCGTTATAGGCCTCTTGAATCTTCTATTTACCTATTTTCTTTGGTGTTATTTATGTGTAATGCGGCTTTACTGCTGTTTTCTTTATTATTGATAGGAATTCTCTTGTTAAGACCCTATGAATTGATTAAAACCTCAGATTCATACTAAAACCACGATGATTCAATAAAACCCTTTCAAACTAAGTCTAAGTCCCAAAATTCCCTGAGTAAGAACCATTGGATCATCACTTATTCAATGAATAGATATAATGACTAAAAATCCAAACCAAAGAAACCTTTGTTTTGTCCTTTGATCAAAATAAGCATAAACGAAAGTTTGAAAGAATAAAAATATTTCTATTTATAACTTCTAACTCTTTGAAAAAAATTTTTGAAGTCCGGACACGAGGTCTGACTATTAAGTATGAATCATAGTTCTAATAGTAATCTATTTCATATATTCCGTGCTCCAGATACTAGAATGAATATCCGACGAAGTAAAACCATCTCTATCAAGATGACAGACCCATTCTCTGTACTATCCATAGGATCATTTATACCAAGTCACACACTCATATTCCGGAAATACAGAAACAAAGAAATTCCACGGTCAAACTACCAAAATAGAATGGGATAAAAATCAGAAACCTAAACGCTTCACTTTGTATTGAAAAAGCCAGTTAATGGTTCTTGTGAATCTAATTCATTGAAATTCCATCCAGTAAAATGGAAGAATTATAAATCTCCAAAATAATAGATAGGAATATCGCGAATAGAGCCATTGCGAGACCCATCAAAGGAGTAGTTCCCCACCCAGGAGCTACTTTACCATATTCTGAATTCAATGGTTTCAATAAACTCCCCGCATTAGTTCGTTTTGGGCGGCCAGATCTAGAACTCCCCTCAACGGTTTGTGTAGCCATAATATTTTATATTCAGTAAGATCTGTTGACTTTGTATACCATTCCGTTGTAAATAAATGATCTTATCATAGATCCATTGTGGTCTTAAAACTTTATAATGTCTTAAAACTATATAATCATGGAAACAGCAACCCTAGTTGCCATCTTTTTATCTGGTTTACTTGTAAGTTTTACTGGGTACGCCTTATATACTGCTTTTGGGCAACCCTCTCAACAACTAAGAGATCCATTCGAGGAACACGGGGACTAGTTGAAGTACGGATCCTCCCAATATTTGGAGGATCCGTACTTCAATTGAGATAATGACAAATCATTTCACCTTTTTAGTTGGAACTTTAGGCGGGTCTCGAAAAAAGATAGCGAAAAAAATTATTCCTAGAGTTGAGACTAAAAGGAATGTATAAACCAATGCTTCCATAGATTCGATCGTGGTTTACAATTATAGCTTCCATACCTGTTTATTTGGGATCGTCTCCCGGATAAATAAAGAACAAGAGTCAAAGAAAAGGCAGTGATTCAAATCAAGATTTATCTGGTACCCCATCTCAAAATCACAAAAAGAAAATAAAAATGAAAAGTAACAAGTAACAAAGCATATTGTATCAGACTACTTGTCTTCTTGTAGTTGGATCTCCAAGTTTTTGGAATGCTCCAAATTCCACTTGAGCATCTAAATCTGGATCAATACCAGCAAAAACATCTCGAAACAAGGTTCTAGCACCATGCCAAATGTGTCCGAAGAAGAAGAGCAAAGCAAACGAAGCATGTCCAAAAGTAAACCAACCCCGTGGACTGCTACGAAAAACACCATCGGATTTCAAAGTAGCACGATCTAATTCAAAAATCTCACCCAATTGAGCACGTCTAGCATATTTTTTCACAGTAGCGGGATCGCTATAACTGACTCCGTTGAGTTCGCCGCCATAGAACTCGACAGTTACACCTACTTGTTCGACACTATATTTAGATTCCGCCCTTCTAAAAGGAACATCGGCTCTAACAATTCCGTCTCCGTCTACCAAAACAACCGGAAATGTTTCAAAAAAAGTAGGCATACGACGTACAAAAAGTTCGCGCCCCTCTTTATCTCTAAAGATAGGATGTCCTAACCACCCAACAGCTATTCCATCCCCGTTGTCCATTGAGCCCGCTCTGAATAACCCCCCCTTTGCCGGATTATTGCCGATGTAATCATAAAAAGCTAGTTTTTCGGGAATTTTAGACCAAGCTTCAGATAAACTTTGATTTTCAGCCAACCCAGCACCAATTCTTCGATATATTTCTTGTTGGAAGTATCCTTGATCCCATTGATAACGAGTGGGACCAAATAATTCAATCGGGGTAGTTGCTGAACCATACCACATAGTTCCAGCAACTACAAAAGCGGCAAAAAAGACAGCAGCAATACTACTGGAAAGGACGGTTTCAATATTTCCCATACGTAATCCTTTGTATAGGCGTTGAGGTGGACGTACACTAAGATGGAATAGACCCGCCAATATGCCCAAGGTCCCTGCTGCAATATGATGAGAGGCTATTCCTCCCGGAACAAAAGGATCAAAACCCTCCACACCCCACGCTGGATTTACGGATTGTACCCTTCCAGTTAGTCCATAAGGATCGGACACCCATATTCCAGGACCATACAATCCTGTTACATGAAATGCACCAAAACCAAAGCAAGCCACCCCTGATAGAAATAAATGAATTCCAAAGATCTTAGGCAAATCCAAAGAGGGTTTTCCTGTACGTTCATCAGTAAATATTTCTAGATCCCAATACACCCAATGCCAGATAGCTGCCAAAAAGCACAAGCCCGAAAACACAATATGTGCCCCGGCCACACCTTCGTAACTCCAAATACCCGGATTCGTTACAGTACCCCCTGTGATACTCCAACCGCCCCATGAATTGGTTATTCCTAAACGAGTCATGAAGGGTATAACGAACATACCCTGTCTCCACATTGGATCAAGAACAGGATCAGAAGGATCAAAAACTGCTAATTCGTATAGAGCCATCGAACCGGCCCAACCAGCAACCAGAGCTGTATGCATTATATGGACAGAAATCAAACGACCGGGATCATTCAATACGACGGTATGAACACGATACCAAGGCAAACCCATGGAAATACCCCTTTATCAATGAAAAATAGACACAATGTAACTTTATTGCATTGGAAAAAACTATGCTGTGGACCCTCTTTTTAGTGGATTATCTTGGGGAAAGAATTAATATTTGTTTGATTTGTTTGATTCTTTTCAATTACTTTTAGTAATAATGAAACTATTTTGTTCGTAGGAACAAAAAGAAGCAGATCTATTCTACACCCGATAAGTACCAATACGCAATGGTAGGGGAGTTGATACCATTTTATATGAGTGAATGCATATATATATTTGTTCATCATTCAAAGGACTTATTTGTAATAATTTTCCTTTATTCATTTTGTTTTGTCTTCTTTATCTTTTTTTATAAACTTAGTCAATCTATGGATAAAATATGATAAAGGCCAATATTAGTAGGACACTAAATCCATTGTTACGCTTTCACATCAAAGTGAGATATAGTACTTAATTTTTCTTTTATTTAATGCCTATTGGTGTTCCAAGAGTACCTTTCCGAAGTCCTGGAGAGGAAGATGCATTGTGGATTGACGTATAGTGCGACTTGTCAGATATATTGGGTCATATGGTATTTCCCCATTCTCTTCCCCGATCGAGATATCCTCCCCTTCGCCCAAGAAAGATTGATTGAATTATCAAAAATTTGGAGCGTGAAGTTCAATTAGATCCATTTTTTCGGGAGGGTATACAGATTAATATTATCAATTAGAATAATTTATGGTTATCTTGGTTAGGCCAATAAAATGAAGTATCCAGGCTCCGTTTAGAAAAAAACCGGTAAAAAATCTATTTATGATTACTATTTCTATCATATTCTATTTCTTTATATATTTATAATAGAAGTGATCTCAAACTGTTAATCAATCGAGTAATATGATGAATGCATTGAATATCTGTTGTAAGACATGAAATAAATTGTAAAAAGGAAGTCGTAGCAAAAGGACGTGGTATTGGGGCATTTGTCATATATGTGCAAATCCAAATCGGGCGGATCTTTACTCGGAGTAGAGCATAAACCTAAAAAAATTGAAGAAGCCCATTCAGGAACAAGAAAATTACATCGCGATTGAGATTGTATCTCGATGAAACAATACATCAATGAAAAGTTAGTTAGATAAATTTAGTAATTTTTTTTATAGATAAACAAAACAGGACAAAACCCATCTTTTTTGAAAAATGAAAGAAAAGCCCCTTTTTATAAGTTAAAAGCCTGGTATGAAAAAAAAAAAAAAAAAGAAATAAAAGAAAGCGCTAGAATCTACATCTACACATTGATTCTTTTTTTTTTTTCGTTATTTTTGTTGAACCGTATGCATCAAAAGGTGCATGTACGGTTTCTAAGGGATACAACTTTATCCCAATCAACCGACTTTATCGAGAAAGATTACTTTTTTTAGGCCAAGGGGTTGATAGCGAGATCTCGAATCAACTTATTGGTCTTATGGTATATCTCAGTATAGAGGATGATACCAAAGATCTATATTTGTTTATAAATTCTCCTGGCGGATGGGTAATACCCGGAGTAGCTATTTATGATACTATGCAATTTGTGCGACCAGATATACAGACAATATGCATGGGATTAGCCGCTTCAATGGGATCTTTTATTCTGGTCGGAGGAGAAATTACCAAACGTCTAGCATTCCCTCACGCTTGGCGCCAATGAGTTTTTTATTTGATTTGAGAGAAAAAAGAAGACTATGCCTTCGCGCTATATGAAATATTAATATTAAGTAATAATAGCATGGCACTTCGAATTCGATATGATAAATTTTTTTAACCCTTAAATTATGTATCGAAAGAGTAGTATGAGATAAAAGGTATTTCCGATTTTATCTAATCTATCGGGAGGCCTATTTCAGCGTCACAAACTTTTTTGTTTTCACGCCGGGAGGCTCTTAACAATATTTAGGTTATGAAAGAATATGAAAATAAAAAAAATCTTGTTTTTTTATTTGAAAAAAAAAAAGAAACTTTGGGATTGCTAAATAACAGACGAAATAAATATATAAAGCAACGGAGCCATCATAGTATTTTTGAACTACTCCAAAAACAAAAAGAAGGGTGGTTATTGGATCATTTACCAACCCGAGTCTGATAGACCCTATATTTAATTTATTTGATATTTAAGTAAGGTAAAAACGAATTCCATTATAGAGCCGTATGCAATGCGTAAAAGATGCCTGTACGGTTGTTCAATTATATATTTTATTATTCTTTATCTCTTCACCTTATCATCATGCGAGATAGAATAAACATTTATTATGTTATATCATCAGGGTAATGATCCATCAACCTGCTAGTTCTTTTTATGAGGCACAGACGGGAGAATTTATCTTGGAAGCGGAAGAACTTTTGAAGATGCGCGAAACCATCACAAGGGTTTATGTACAAAGGACAGGCAAACCCTTATGGGTTGTATCCGAAGATATGGAAAGAGATGTTTTTATGTCAGCAACAGAAGCCCAAGCTCATGGAATTGTTGATCTTGTAGCGACTGAATAAAAAAGAAAAAATAACAAAAATTTAAGACGAATTGGTGATTTGAGATTTTATCTTCTTACCGGATTTAATATTCTATTCATTAATTTAATATTCTATTCATTAATCTATTTAATATTCTATTCATTAATCTATTAATATAGAAATAAAATAATTCATAATCATCCGGTTAAGATCGATCTAAACCAGCCCATTATGTATATGATTCAATATGCCAACTATTAAACAACTTATTAGAAACACAAGACAGCCAATCAGAAATGTCACGAAATCCCCCGCTCTTGGGGGATGTCCTCAGCGACGAGGAACATGTACTAGGGTGTATGTGCGACTCGTTCAGATCATGGGCTAGGACAAAAGAAAGAAAACAATTGATCCAGTATCAACGATCAGTACCAGTGAATAGACTAGAATGGAAGAACTCCATTCAATATCTAAAAATCAAAAAGATCTATCCTTCTATTGTGGTATCAAATGTATGGTTTCCGTTGGTGCAAATCCAATCAACTCCGTTTTAAATTTAAGATGAGAAAGAATTCTCCATTGATAGCAAATGATATCCATTAAGCCGGGGAAATACTATTTTAAAAAGCAGAAAAATTATGCCTTACTCTTGCAAGAACGGACTAACAGGGTCAGCTACTCAGCTAATCTTCATAATTAAATACCGTTACTGTATAAGTAGATCTCATTGTGAAAGACCTCGTACTGGATAATTATGGGTAGAGCCAAAGAGTGTGAACTGTACAAGTTAACAATAACATTGATTAAATGAAAGAAGGGCTCCGGTGTATAGAGAGGACCTCACCGTTTAAGAAGTAACCATAGAAACGATGGAACCCACTATATCCATTTATATTTCCTACTTTTATGTGTTTTTGATACCTAATATCAATACAATTTTTTCTAGGCATTTCACCTAGAAAAAAAAAAAAAAAAAAAAAAAATCGTGGTCGGGAAGGTTATAGTAGCAAAAGCCATTGGAATTTAAATTTTATACATTGGAAGAATCCGTTTTGTTATTAATAGACTAGGGGAAGGGAATAACTGAAAGAAAGGAAATCGATTAGTTATTCATCAAAGTTTCATTTATTCAATGACCAGAATTAAACGAGGGTATATAGCTCGAAGACGTAGAACAAAAATTCGTTTATTTGCATCAACCTTTCGAGGGGCTAATTCAAGACTTACTCGTACTATTACTCAACAGAAAATAAGAGCTTTGGTTTCGGCTCATCGGGATAGAGGTAGACAAAAGAGAGATTTTCGTCGGTTGTGGATCACTCGGATAAATGCAGTAATTCGCGAGAATATAGTATACTTAAGTTATAGTAAATTTATACACAATCTGTACAAGAGACAGTTACTTCTTAATCGTAAAATACTTGCACAAATAGCTATATTAAATAAGAGTTGTCTTTATATGATTTCCAATGAGATCATAAAATAAAGAGATTGGAAGGAATCCGTTGGAATAGATTAAATGGAGTTCCTTGGAGAATGAACTCTGGGAAGGTAGAGTAGAAATTAGTATGATAAAATATGATAAAGTCATCAAAATGAAGAAAGACGTTAAATAAAAAATATTTATTCCTCTTCTCCCATTTTTTTTCTTACGACAGGACATTTCGATTTTACGATTTTTCGAACAAAAAAAAAAAAACGTCAATCCGCATTTGAGTTTGGATTGGAATTTCATTTTGATTCAATTCAATTGAAGAGTCAACCTATTTTTTTTCTGGTTCTAAGACCAGCAGCTCTAGCGGTTGACTCGCTTCTTTCAAATTGTTTCTCATTATTAAGAAAAGGTAACGGAGATAAAATACGAGCTTGTTTTATAGCAATAGTAATTAATCGTTGTTGTTTTAAGGTCAATCTATTCACCCGTCTAGATAATATTTTTCCTTGTTCGCTAATAAATCGACTAATTAAACTCATGTTTCTATAATCAATTCGATCCCCCGATTGGATCGGAGGCAAACGCCTACGAAAAGATCGCTTAGATTTAAGAAAGATTCGCTTGGATTTATCCATGGTTTGTTTATTCCTTATCCTGAAAATCCCAATCCTATTTCTTAATTCTACATCATCTTTGATCCGATCGAAATAGGATTTGGTTTGTTTATATTTATTTGTTTATATTTAAAATATTTAAATAAATTAAAAAAGAAATTATATATATATATTGTTATATATAATATGTAATTTTGCATCTTCCTTGGAAAACTGACACACGAGCGATCGGTTCGATCTATTTCTTTATCTCCCCATGAATCGTATGTTTGTAACAACAGGGACAGAATTTTCTCAATTCCAATCGACTAGGCGTATTGTGTCGATTCTTTTGAGTAATATATCTGGAAATGCCCATTGATTCCTTATTAACACGATTTCGAACACAACTGGTACATTCCAAAATAACCGTTACTCGGACATCTTTACCCTTAGCCATGAACCTCCTTTGGTTTTTGATTCACTCAATTCTTTAATTTTCCGACCCGAAGCAAGGAAGAAGAAAGGACACAAAAATAGAAGCAGGTAACTCGAAATCAAATTATGAAAGAAATATTTTGTTGCAATCAATATATCAATATAGTAATAAATAATAATAGTAATAAATAATAAGTAATATAATGATTTCTAACTATATTTATAATTTGCCGTACAGTATTTCATTTTCAGTTAAGTATCTTGTATGATATTGTTGCCCCAACCACCGCATTTCCATTCTATTATTAATTTAATTTGAGCCTGAGCCCGAGTTCATAGTTTCACTGAGGGTGAAACCGCTTTTTCTTTGTTTTTTTTTTTTTTTTAGAAAAGTAAAAAAAGAAAAAACAAAGAAAAAAAGAAGGGAGGGGTAGGGATTAGTTACAGATATTTGATTGTATCTCTAATCTTCTTCCCCCTTCCCATATCAATAGCTAGAATGAAAAAAAGGGGAATATCAACGCATCCGGAAAAAAACGATTGATCTCTATCAATAAACCTGCTAAAGACCCGAACCATAGAGTACTTACTACCGGTGCCACGGAGAGATATGTTTTTAGATCTCGCATTTTAAAAACTCCTCTTTCTGTATTCGTTATTGTAATTTTATTGTAAATTGTAATTTGTAATATATAATGGTAATACATATATGACCGGATGTGTATATGTAGTTAATGACTTACCACTTGTACGCGGAGTTCCTAATTCAAATTGAAATGTACAAAATAGATATTTATTAAAAGAAAAAAATACGTCCATTTCCGCCTTAAATTCCTAAAAAATATTAATTTTTTGTGGTAGATTTCATATTTATTTCATACTTTATATAAGTCTTTTACCATATTATATGTTTGTTATATGATATACGAGACCAAAAGGAAGAAGGAAGAAATGATAAGATAGTTTGCGTATATCAATGTAGGAAATAAAGATGTGGAAAACAAGACAGGGATTCTCTACAATGACACTGTAGACCAATTGAAAGGGATGTAGCGCAGTTTGGTAGCGCGTTTGTTTTGGGTACAAAATGTCACGGGTTCAAATCCTGTCATCCCTACCTATTACTTATCTTCTGAGCAGTAACGAGGGATCAATTGAGATCAATTAATAAAATTGTACATACATAATTAAATAAATATTTCATTTTTATTTTTTATAGTATATATATATGCAAGATAAATTGGGGTTACAAAATATTTATTGTGATAATAAAGCGCTCTTAGTTCAGTTCGGTAGAACGTGGGTCTCCAAAACCCGATGTCGTAGGTTCAAATCCTACAGGGCGTGATTCTGTGTTCTTGTTAATCGCGGGAGGTCAAAATTACACTAAAATAATTGAGCAGCAACCTAATTTTGACCTCCCGCGGATTAAAGGAAGTAGGAGGTCAATAAAAAACGAGATGTTAATTAATCAAAGATCCAACTGATCACCACGTCTGTATTGTAAATAGGCAGTTACGAATAATCCAGCCAAAGTAATAGGAATTAGACCTAAGACGATTCCAAATAGAAAAACTTCAATCATTTCAATTTGTTTGAAAGGGGGAAGGGAGAGGTAATATTTATCCTTAAATATTAATCTGTATTGACTATACATCTCAATGACCAAGAATTGGTAAGGGACTGGAGAATATATGAACTACCATAGAAAGATTTTTTTATAAATTGTTCATTAAATTAATTTCAAATAAGTCGTATCTTGCTCAGACCGATAAATAGAGCTGAGGTTATAGTCAAAGATGCTAGTAGAAAACCGAAATAACTAGTTATAGTAGGCATGAAAAGGCTAAATGAAATATGTTCTTTTTATACATATGTTTCTAAAGCACTTCCCTAAGTTTCAATTTTTGAAAGATACGAGGATAAACAAAAATACCAACCAATTGAAAGGATAAATTCAATTGAAAATATTTGATTCATCAATTATTATAGACGATACTAATAAAAATAGAGTAACATAAGTAAGAAATCAATTAATCATCTGTGACATTTACCCATCCCACGCTTTTGAATCAATAGATTCATCGGTCAACTCTTGAGTTGACTGAACTAATATATGTATATAACTAACTATATGTATATATAGAATATTAGAAATTATAAATAAAGTAATAATAAGAACGTTTTTTATAACTTCATTCACAAAATGAAACTCTCTTTGAATCACTCTGGAATAAAATTGGAAAATAAGTTTGATTGTTTTTTATTGTATCGAAATATCGAATCCATTTTTTTTTTTCGAACGACACTTCTAATGCACTTTTTTTTTTTACTTTAAAGCGAACTCAGTAGTAGTTCATTCACATAATCTCGCGATTGAAAAGAAAAAAGTATCGCACGATAAGATCAATCGAAACTGGGTTTTACATTTTATCTTTCCATATTACAAAGACCCATCTTTGTAATTAGGTCACGAAGGACCCCCTTGGGGGGCTAATAGAATAATGCGTGCATCACGAATATTTATTGTTTTTTATTTATTCGTTGTTCCTCTTTCTTTCTTCGTTGTTCCTCTTTCTTTCATTGAATCTACTATTGTTACTGGGTGGCCAACCAATTCCTAAAAAAAAAAAAAGATTCCAACAAAAAACATCTTATACAACCACAAAACGTATGTTTTTAGATGTAACGTCTAATTGAATCGTAAGAATATGAGAATCTCCTTCATAAATTATTGGAAACCAACCTGTCGAATTCACATTTTACTTGATCTTCAGTTTCTACTGAAGAAAATCCTTATACTACAGGAATTTGAGGAATTTTATATTAAATGGTACAAAATTCTACATCGACAAGCAACAAGAAAAGAAGAAAGAAATTATCTAACACTTCATTTCGATATTGATTGTGAAATTGCATTGCTGTGTCAGAAGAAGGATAGCTATAC